TGGAAACAAATTAGAAACACTAATGACTCCTCTTTTCGACTATAAACGGTGCAAACGGCCACTGCGATATATTAAAAATAATAAATTTGAAAATAATCTAATAAATGAAATGTCACAATATTTTTTTTTTCATGTCCAAATAATGGAAAAAAAAAGAATATCTTTTACATACCCACCTAGTTTGAAAACTTTTTTGGAAATCTTACAAAGAAAACTTTCTTTATTCAGATCGGAAAATTTGGACCTGGATAAAATTGAAAATAACTGGGTTTATCAAAATGAACAAAGCGAAAGCAATCTAAGAACTGAATTTATAAATCGAATAGATGCTCTAGAAGGGGGATCTCTTTCTCTCGATGGACTAACTAGATTGCGTATTGCTTTAACTAAAAAAGAATATTTGATAAAAAAAAAGGATCCTTTATTAAAGGGTCTGGGCCGTGGACCAATAAAGAACAACGTTTCACCACTAATCCTAAGCGATATAATAAATTGTCAAGATCTTTTTTTTATAAATCAAATTCATGGTCTTTTTTTTGCTAATAATTTTCTAGAATTTGAACAGATAATGAATATGTATAATAAAAAAAGAAAAATCTTCTTATTATCGGTGGGAATACAAGAAATTAGTAAAAAAATCCCGCGATGGTCATACAAATTAATTGACGAGGTTGAGCGACAAGAACAAGAAGAGCAAGCAACTGTGCCAGAAGAACCTGGAATTCGGTCAAGAAAAGCATTTATGTCAGTAATTTTTACTATCAATGAACCCGTTTATAATAATTATTATGATCCAGAGGAATTTGATTTGAGAGTTTATTCAGATGAACCCGATTTTCGCCGAAACATAATAAAAGGCTCGCTACGCGCTCAAAGGCGTAAAATACCTATTTTGAAACTGTCTCAAAGTGTACATTCCCCACTCTTTTTGTACAGACTCGACAAATCCCCCTTTTCTTTTTTTGATATCCCCGGACTAATTAAACTTACTTTCCGAAATTGGATGGAAAAAACCACAGAATTTAAAATTTCAGAGAAATCAGAGAAAAAGGATAAAAAAAAGAAGTATACAAAACAAACAAAAAGAAGCACCCAACCTGAGAATGCTATTATACATCCTGAAATAATAAGAACTTCTATTTTAATAATACAATCAATTATGAGGAAATATATTATATTACCATCATTGATAATAGCGAAAAATATTGGGCGTATTTTATTATTTCAATTTCCCGAATGGTCTGAGGATTTCGAGAGTTGGAACAAGGAAACACATGTTAAATGCACTTCCGATGGTGTTCAATTATCTGAAAAAGATTTGCCGAAAGACTGGTTAACGGCGGGGATTCAGATAAAGATCCTATTTCCTTTTTATCTTAAACCTTGGTATCGATCTAAGCCGAAATCCCCTAAAATAGATGGACTCAAAAAGAAAGAAAAAGAAAGAAAAAGAAAGAAATTTTGTTTTTTAACTGTGTGGGGAAGGACAACCGAACAGCCTTCTGGGCCGCTCCAAAAACAACCTTCTTTTTTTCTACCTATTTTTAAAGAACTCATAAAAAAATTTTTAAAATTAAAAACAAATTTTTTCTTTCTTTTAAAAATGTTAAAAGAAAGAAAAAAATGGATTAACAAAAGTGTTCTCTTTATAAACAGACTACTAAATGGCCCATCAAAAAACAATCAAATTATTGTATTTGGGTTAAGTGAAATAGATGAATGGGGTGAAACTCAAAACGAGAACCTTTTAATAACAAAAAAGGAGATAATTTACAACACGCCGATTCCAACTCGACCTAAAACCTGGACAAACGATTCGCTAACTGAAAAAAAAATGAAAGATCTGAATACTAGAACAACCGCAATAAGAAATCAAATAGAACAAATTCTAAAAGATAAGACAAAAGAATTTCAAACTCCTGAGAGAATCAATAAGTTAAAAAGTAATGTCGGAAAAAAATTAACATATAAAAAACCCTTTTTTCAAATAGTAAAAAAAAGAATTACTCGATTAATCTTTAACTATCATTTTTGGAACCGATTTTTCCTTCAAAGACTTTATAGTCAGGTCCTTCTAAGCCCCATTAATAGAATTAAGATGAAGGCAAAACTTTTTTTTTCTTTTGAATCAAGAAAGAACAAAATGGATAAATCCATTTCCAATAAAAAGGAAAAAAAGGGGAGGGGGATTCACTTTCGAAAGTCATTTTTTTATATTTATATTACTAATAAAAATTCAAAAACAAAAATTGACTTAACCTCTTTATCACAAGCATATGTAGTATATAAATTATCACAAAATAAGGCTATTCACTTAGACAACTTAAGATTAAACTCTGCACTTCAATATCATGAAAAATCTCTTTTTCTTAAGGATAAAAGAAGAAGGGATTATTCTTTTGGCGTCCAAGATCGAGTAGAATTAATACAGACGACACTTCGGAATTCTGCAAGAAATCAATGGAACACTTGGTTACGGGATCACTATCAATATAATATATCTCATATTAGATGGTCTGTATTTGTACCAAAAAAATGGAAAAATAAACTAAATCACCACTCTATCATACAAAATGAAAATAAGGATTTAGGTGAAAAAGAGAATGATTATGAATTGATTCCATTATCAAATCAGAAACAGAATTATAAAAAAAACTGTCAATATGATCTCTTCACATTTAAATCCATTAACTATGAAAATAAGATGAACTCCTATATTTCTGTTGTAACATCAAACTTAAAAAAGAATCAAAAAACTTTCTATAATTACACCACCGATAAAAGAAACCATTTTAAGTTAGGGTGTAAGAATTCTCTAGGCGAAGATACTGTTCCGGGTGTGGGGGAGAAAAAACCTTATTTTGATTTTGGAATGCTCTCTTTTTGTAGAAAAAGGGTTGATATTGAAACCTGGATACAGACCAATAGCGAGAATACGAAGACAAGGAATTATCAACTCATTGAGAAAATGGATAAGAGAAGTCCTTTTGCTATCACAACTCCTCATACTAAGCAAACCCGCTTAATGATTCACAGCTTTTTCAATTGGCTGGAAATGAACAAAGAATTGCCTATTTTGAATCTCGAACTTTGGTTTTTACCCGAATTGATACTGCTTTATAATACATATAAACGCAACCCGTGGATCATACCAATCAAATCGCTTTTTGTTGAAAAAAAGAATATCGTTTTAAAGAAAAAACAGAATTTTTTTCTATCATCATCAAATGGATTTGAAAAGAGAAATGAAGAAAAAAGAAACGTATACCAATGGCATCTTGGGTCCGCTTTCTTAAAACAAGAAGGCGGTGTTTCAGAATATGGTACGGAATCAGATCTAAAAAAACGGATAACTGAAAGCACTACGGAAGAAGACCTAGATTTCTTCCTAACAAGGCATTTGCTTGTTCAATTGAGATGGCCATATTCTTGCAAGCTAAGAATAATGAAAAATATAAAGGTATATTGCCTACTGCTTAGCTTGAGAAATCCAAGAGAAAGCGCTCTATCTGCTATTCAAACAAGAGAAATCAAACTTGATATACTACCAAGTTATAAATATGTTACAGAGTGGCTACAAAAGGGAATCTTTTTTATCGAGCCAGTTCGTCTATCTGTGAATAATTCTGGACAATTTCTTATGTATCAAACACTACATATTTCATTGGTTCAGAACAATAAATGTAAAACGAATCAAGGGTATCGAGAAAAAATGGATTTTAAAAAATCAATTGCAAAACAAGAAAAAATACTAGGAAATAGAGACATAAAAAATGATGGTTTGCTTGTTCTTGAAACTCTTTTATCCCCGAGACGTCGAAGAGAGTTAAGAATTCGAATTTCTTTTAATTCAAAAAAAACTGGAGGTATATATCTAAATCGGGTATTTTCCAGCGAAAAGAGCGGCATAATTTATGGTCCTTTTTTGGTTGAAAGATACTATTTTGATAGATTAAAATTTTTTGTTTGGCCAAATTCTAGATTAGAAGATTTAGCTTGTATGAATCGTTACTGGTTTAATACTACTAATGGGAGTTCTTTTAGTATGTTAAGAATACGTATGTACCCATAATTCTAAAATTCGAAATTTATCGTAGTATTTTTTTCGATTTATCGTCTGTAACATAAGCTCTAGATTCAAATAAAAAACACACACAAACAAAAAGACGGAGATACTTTATTGTCTGTCTTACATTCGAGTCAAATACATGGATAGTAATTGAAAATTGATATATCAATTCAATCTATAAAAGAATCAAAAGATAAAGATTTTCATTCTTTTCAGTTCAATTTATTCTCTATTTTATATTATAAATCCCGCATTTTTTTATTTTTCAAAATAATAAAAAAGTCTACCGGAGTAAAATGTCACACACTATTCTATTATTATTACTGATTCGTAAAATTCATATCATATTTTTAAAAAGTTGGAGAGGATTTGCTTTTATGGTAAAAAATTCATTTTTCCCAGATATTTCACACGAACAAGAAAAAAAGGAAGAAACCAAGGGATCCGTTGAATTTCAAGTAGTGAATTTCACTAATCAAATTAGAAGACTTACTTCACACTTGGAATTGCACAAAAAAGATTATTTGTCTCAAAGAGGTCTAAAGAAAATTCTAGGGAAACGTCAACGACTGTTGGCTTATTTGTCAAAAAAAAATGGAATACGTTATAAAGAATTAATTGATCGATTGGATATTCGGGAGCCAAAAAATCGTTAATTTCAAGAACGTAACTTTTATTTTTTAATTAATTTATTAGTTATTGGATCATGAATTTCTTTTTGTTTTTTGCAATTCCTGGAAAAAGAAATAAAGGAAAAACTTATGAATGTACCGGTTATAAGAAACGAACTTATGATAGTAAATATGGGTCCTCACCACCCATCAATGCACGGCGTTCTTCGACTCATCATTACTCTAGATGGTGAAGATGTTGTTGACTGTGAACCGGTATTGGGGTATTTGCATAGAGGTATGGAAAAAATTGCAGAAAATCGAACAATTATACAATATTTACCTTATGTAACCCGTTGGGATTATCTGGCTACTATGTTCACCGAAGCCATAACCGTAAATGCACCAGAACAGTTAGGCAATATTCAAGTACCTAAAAGAGCCAGCTATATCCGAGTAATTCTGTTAGAATTGAGTCGTATAGCTTCACATTTATTATGGCTCGGCCCCTTTATGGCAGATATTGGTGCACAAACTCCCTTCTTCTACATTTTCCGAGAACGAGAATTAATATATGATCTGTTCGAAGCTGCTACCGGTATGAGAATGATGCATAATTTTTTTCGTATCGGAGGTGTAGCGGCGGATTTACCGTATGGTTGGGTAGATAAATGCTTTGATTTCTGCGATTATTTTTTAACCGGAATTTCGGAATATCAAAAACTTATTACACGCAATCCTATTTTTTTAGAACGGGTTGAGGGAGTAGGAATTTTGAGTCGAGAGGAAGCACTAAATTGGGGCTTATCAGGACCAATGCTCCGAGCTTCCGGAATCCAATGGGATCTTCGTAAAGTTGATCGTTATGAGTGTTACGACGAATTTGATTGGGAAGTCCAATGGCAAAAAGAAGGAGATTCGTTAGCTCGTTATTTAGTAAGGATCAGTGAAATGGAGGAATCTATCAAAATTATTCAACAAGCTCTGGAAGGAATTCCAGGGGGGCCTTATGAAAATTTAGAAATACGATGTTTTGATAAAGTAGACGATCCCCAATGGAATGATTTTGAATATCGCTTCATTAGTAAAAAAACCTCCCCGACTTTTGAATTAGCGAAACAAGAACTTTATGTGAGAGTCGAAGCCCCAAAGGGCGAATTGGGGATTTTTCTGTTAGGAGATGAAAATATTTTTCCTTGGAGATGGAAAATTCGCCCGCCGGGTTTTATCAATTTGCAAATTCTGCCTCAGTTAGTTAAAAGAATGAAATTGGCTGATATTATGACGATACTAGGTAGTATAGATATCATTATGGGAGAAGTTGATCGTTGAAATGATAATTGATACAATAGAAGTACACGATATCAATTCTTTTTCAAAATTGGAATCCTTAAAAGAGGTGTATGAGACTATATGGATGCTTATCCCTATTTTTATTATTGTAGTGGGAATCACAATAAGTATACTAGTAATTGTGTGGTTAGAAAGAGAAATAGCTGCAGGGTTACAACAACGTATTGGGCCTGAATATGCCGGCCCTTTTGGAATTCTCCAAGCTCTAGCAGATGGTACAAAACTACTTTTCAAAGAAAACCTCCTTCCATCTAGAGGCGATACTTATTTATTCACTATCGGACCAGCCGTAGCAGTCATATCAATTCTATTAAGTTATTCAGTAATCCCTTTTGGTTATCGGCTTGTTCTAGCCGATCTTGATATTGGTGTTTTTTTATGGATCGCCATCTCAAGTATTTCTCCAATTGGACTTCTTATGTCAGGATATGGGTCGAACAATAAATATTCTTTTTTAGGTGGTTTACGAGCTGCTGCTCAATCTATTAGTTATGAAATACCATTAACTCTATGCGTGTTATCAATATCTCTACGTGCGATTCGGTGTAAAGAAATTGTCTTCATTCCATAAATTGATTCATTTTTTGTTGATCAACCTTAATGATGAACACAAACAGGTAGTTCTATGAGTGAAAAAAAAACAGCTTAGAAATTTGCAGTCAAAATAGTAAGTCTCATTTCCTCTGTACAAGGATTAAATATAAACATAAGCAATTGATATTGTTTACCCCAAGATTGGTATCATCCTGACTTGAAGCGGGTTTCAAAAAACAACTTTATGGGGTTTTCTCTATCCTTTGTATGTATTACCATTACCAGAAGAGGAAGTTGAGAAAAAACAAGTGGGTGGTTTAGAAACACCAAAGTACACAAAGGATTAGTAATAGAGATTATGCAAATTACACAAAGGAACATTTCCGCATAATAAAGAACGCTAATTGGGTCTTTAAATTAGTAGAAATTATTAGGTAGTACTTCCCACGATTCCGATCCAGAGTATGACCCTACCCACTGAAACACAAAAACTATTAGGAACGAAAGAATCCTTTTTTAAAGTACCCCCCCTTTTTTGAATTTTTTGAGAAAGAAGAATAGGAATGAACACAATAGAAAGAATTTAATTATGAGATAGATCTTTTTTCTTTAATTAGAATTCGAGTTAGAGTCATTTAGTCATAGAGATAAAAGTTCTGTAATAATTGATCAATTAATGGAATTTTCATTCTTTTTCATAATCGAAAATCCACGGGTTGAACTATTTCTAGAATATTAGAATATTATTACTAAAATTACTAATAAAGAGTATTTTATTGACGAATTTAGTTATTACTCAAAAAAAAAATTGAAATAAAGGATGAGATTAATTCAGAAATACAATTTTTAGAGCAGACGGAATTCCATTGGCCTAATTCAGGACTTTTTAATCTACTTTGACTCTATCTAGCATACAAATCTATCACATTCAATTTAATTTAACCCAGTCCTTAAATTTCTTTAGGCTCCTTGAGGAGCCGTATGAGGTGAAAATCTCATGTACGGTTCTGTAATAGCGATAGTAACAGTAATGTTATCACCGACTAGGATTATCTAACAGTTCAAGTACAGTTGATATAGTGGAAGCACAGTCAAAATATGGTTTGTGGGGGTGGAATTTATGGCGTCAACCTGTAGGGTTTATCGTTTTTTTCATTTCTTCCCTAGCCGAATGTGAGAGGTTACCCTTCGATTTACCAGAAGCAGAAGAAGAATTAGTAGCCGGGTATCAAACCGAATATTCAGGGATCAAATTTGGTTTATTTTATGTTGCTTCCTATCTAAATTTATTAGTTTCTTCATTTTTTGTAATAGTTCTTTACTTAGGGGGTTGGAATTTTTCTATTCCATATATATCCCTTCCTGAACTTTTTGAAACAGCGGGCGGAGTTTTTGGAACGATAATTGGTATTTTTATTACATTAGTGAAAACTTATTTGTTTTTGTTCATTCCTATTACAACAAGATGGACTTTACCTAGACTGAGAATGGACCAATTATTAAATCTTGGATGGAAATTTCTTTTACCTATTTCTCTCGGTAATCTATTATTAACAACTTCTTCCCAACTCCTTTCACTCTAACCACGCGAGTTTATACTTAGGCTTATTTGAAACAAGAGAAGGAAAACCCATAAAATTATTCATAACTATTCACTATATGTTCCCTATGGTAACTGGGTTCATCAATTATGGTCAACAAACAGTACGAGCTGCAAGATACATTGGTCAAGGTTTTATGATTACCTTATCCCACGCAAATCGTTTACCTGTAACAATTCACTATCCTTATGAAAAATTGATTCCCTCCGAACGTTTTCGAGGTCGAATTCACTTTGAATTTGATAAATGCATTGCTTGTGAAGTATGCGTTCGCGTATGTCCTATAAATTTACCTGTTGTTGATTGGAAATTACAAACTTCGATTCGAAAGAAACAATTGCTTAATTACAGTATTGATTTTGGGATCTGTATATTTTGTGGTAATTGCGTTGAGTATTGTCCCACAAACTGTTTATCAATGACTGAAGAATATGAACTTTCAACTTATAATCGTCACGAATTGAATTATAATCAAATTGCTTTGGGCCGTTTACCACTACCAGTAATGGAAGATTACACAATCCGAACAATTTTGAATGCGCCTCCAACAAAAAAGGCATAAACCTCCTTTTCTAAAAAATTTTGACTTTTGATCTAATAGGGACTGTTTGAACTACTCTCTGGATTAACCCTCAAAAAAAATAAGTGATATTGGTACAATTATGGGACATGGACATCTATTCTTTTCATTCAAAAAATATACTGGATAATTTTATTTTTTCCTGGTCCGATCAATAAGCTCATGAAACATTTCGATTTTTTATTTATTATTTTATATTATATATAATGGATTTACCGGGACCAATACATGATTTTCTTTTAGTCTTTCTGGGATCAGGTCTTATATTAGGAGGTCTAGGAGTAGTATTATTTAATAATCCAATTTATTCCGCATTTTCGTTGGGATTAGTTCTTGTTTGTATATCCTTATTTTATATTTTATCAAATTCCCATTTTGTAGCCGCTGCACAACTTCTTATTTATGTAGGAGCTATAAATGTTTTAATCATATTTGCTGTGATGTTTATTAATGGTTCAGGATATTACAAAGATTTCCAATTTTGGACTGTAGGAGACGGGGTTACTTCTTTGATTTGTACAAGTATTTTTGTTTCATTAATTACTACTATTCCAAACACGTCATGGTACGGGATTATTTGGACGACAGGATCAAACCAGATTTTAGAACAAGATTTGATAAGTAATAGTCAACAAATTGGAATTCATTTATCAACTGATTTCTTTCTTCCATTTGAACTTATTTCAATTATTCTTTTATTTTCTTTGGTCGGTGCAATTTCTGTAGCTCGTCAGTAAAAATCTAACGATTAATTCAAATTATTCTTTAGTCTATTTTATCTATTTCCCTTTCATTTCAAAACTGTTCATAGATAAGAGAATAAATAAGTAAAGTTCCAGCTATTACAAATATTTTTCTTTGTCTTTGTTACGTACTTTTTAGATTCTAATCACTCGAATCCGTTGAGTTATTGTTCATATTGAAATGAATCAAGATTGAGAAGGAGTCGGTCAATGATGCTCGAATATGTACTTGTTTTGAGTGCCTATTTATTTTCTATCGGTATCTATGGATTGATCACGAGCCGAAATATGGTTAGAGCGCTTATGTGTCTTGAACTTATCCTAAATGCAGTTAATATAAACTTCGTAACATTTTCTTATTTTTTTGATAGACGCCAATTAGTAGGAGATATTTTCTCCATTTTTGTCATAGCTATTGCAGCCGCTGAAGCAGCTATTGGACCGGCAATTGTTTCATCAATTTATCGTAATAAAAAATCAACCCGTACCAATCAATCAAATTTGTTGAATAAGTAATCAAGTAAAATGTATAATATAAAATATGGGTTCATTGTTTGATTTCCACAGATTATTAAATATTAAATAAAAGTATCTTGGCGCTTTCGCAGAAACCAACCCATAAATCCCTTTTTATAAAATTTTTGGTAAATCATTGGTTCATCTGATATCTAAATACAGGATTCATAGGATTCATGTACAAGTTTATTAGATCGAAAATTTATGTCATTCGAAAATTTAGAGATACAATGTCACATTCAGTCAAAATTTATGATACATGTATAGGATGTACTCAATGTGTTCGAGCTTGCCCCACAGATGTATTAGAAATGATACCGTGGGATGGGTGTAAAGCAAAACAAATTGCATCCGCTCCAAGAACAGAGGACTGTGTTGGTTGTAAACGATGTGAATCCGCCTGTCCAACGGATTTCTTGAGTGTTAGGGTTTATTTATGGCATGAAACAACTCGGAGCATGGGTCTAGCTTATTGATAGTTCCAAAAAAACTGCACTAATCCCCCTTTTTACCGACAAAAACCCGTGCTCAAAATACTATATAGTTTATTTCTTTTTTTTTTTTTAGTACGGGTTTTTTATGGTCGAAGTGTATCTTATCTTTACCATGACTTTTTTTCCTTGGTTAACAATAATTGTAGCTTTTCCGATAGTTGCGGGTTCCTTAATTTTCTTTCTCCCACAGAAAGGAAATAAAACAATTAGGTGGTATACCTTGTTTATATGTATCTTAGAACTTCTTTTAATTACCTATGCATTCCGTTATCATTTTCGATTCAATGATCCTTTAATACAACTAGCGGAGGAGTATAAATGGATTAGTTATTTTTCTTTTTACTGGAGATTAGGGGTAGATGGACTTTCTATAGGGCCGATTTTATTGACGGGATTTATTACCACTTTAGCTACTTTAGCGGCTTGGCCAGTTACTCGAGATTCACGATTTTTCCATTTCTTGATGTTAGCAATGTATAGCGGTCAAATAGGATTATTTGCTTCGCGAGACCTTTTGCTTTTTTTCATCATGTGGGAGTTAGAATTGATTCCAGTTTATTTACTTGTATCTTTATGGGGAGGAAAGAAACGTCTATACTCCGCGACAAAATTTATTTTGTACACTGCAGGAGGTTCCATTTTTCTATTAATGGGAGTTCTGGGCATTGGTTTATATGGTTCCAATGAGCCAACATTAAATTTTGAAATATTAGCAAATCAATCATATCCTGTAGCATTGGAAATAATATTCTATATTTTATTTCTTATTGCTTTTGCTGTCAAATTACCAATTCTACCGCTACATACCTGGTTACCGAACACCCACGGGGAAGCCCAGTACAGTACATGTATGCTTCTAGCTGGAATTTTATTGAAAATGGGAGCATATGGATTGGTTCGGATTAATATGGAATTATTACCCCGCGCTCATTCAATATTTTCTCCATGGTTGATAATAGTAGGCACGATTCAAATAATCTATGCAGCTTTAACATCGCTGGGTCAACGCAATTTAAAAAAACGAATAGCTTATTCTTCTGTATCTCATATGGGTTTCATACTTATTGGAATTGCAGCTAGTACTGATATGGGCCTCAATGGGGCTCTTTTACAAATAATATCTCATGGCTTTATTGGTGCTGGCCTTTTTTTCTTGGCAGGAACAGGTTATGATCGAATACGTCTTATTTATCTCGACCAAATGGGTGGGATAGCTATCCTAATGCCAAAACTATTTACGATGTTCAGTATATTATCGATGGCTTCTCTTGCATTACCGGGCATGAGTGGTTTTGTTGCGGAATTGATAGTCTTTTTTGGAATAATAACAAGTCAAAAATATCTTTTAATGACAAAAGTATTAATTACTTGTGTAATGGCAATCGGGATGATATTAACTCCTATTTATTCATTATCTATGTTACGCCAGATGTTCTATGGATACAAGCTATTTAATGCTCCAAACTCTTTGTTTTTAGATTTGGGACCCCGAGAATTATTTGTTTCTATCTCCATCTTTCTACCCATAATAGGTATTGGTATTTACCCGGATTTCGTTTTTTCATTATCAGTTGATAAAGTTCAAAGTATTTTATGTAACTTTTTTTATAGATAATTTTTTCTATAAAAAAATGATAATTTCTGAAAAGGTGCGTTGGAAAGAAAAAAGAAAAAGATATCTTTTTCATCTATTAACTTATTAATAGAAACCGAGGGGATATAGTGAAGCTTTGTGAGAGCCATTTGAATCAAGTATTGTATTGATTCAAACGGCTCTTGACGACTTATACTCAAATTTTGTATATGTATCTAGGTCATTTTCTATCTCTAATCATTAGACCTTTTCAAGTAGATGTTAATAGAAATGAACCATAACTATGCAGCCCTATTCCTAATAGATTGACCCCAAAATAACATATCCAAATTATAAAAAAGCCCACGGAAGCCACAATTGCAGAATTTTGCACTTTCCTATTTGGATTTGTTCGAGTATGTAAATAAATCGCGAATATAGTCCAAGTAATAAAGGCCCAAGTTTCTTTTGGGTCCCAATTCCAATATGATCCCCAGGCCTCATTAGCCCAGACTGCTCCCGAAAGAATACCCATAGTTAAAAAGATAAAACCTAGACTAATAAGACGATAACTCCAATGATCCAATTGTTGAATCAATTGGGATCGGTAATAATTCTTATCATAAAAAGGGGAGAAGTTTTGTAAAAAATTCGTTCCTTTATTCATGTATTGGATCTCACGAAAGGCAAATAACCCATTCAAAAAAGAATGGCTGTTACCAAAAATTTGGATGTCTTTTCGAAATGTAATGACTAGAAGAGAGACTGATAATAATGATCCACATAAAAGAGCTGCATAACCCCCTAACATCATACTTACGTGCATCATTAACCACTGAGATTGAAGAGCAGGTACTAATATCGTGGATTGATGCATTTCAGTTAAAAGACCCGAAGTGGCGAATCCTTGAGTAAAAATGGCGCTTGGTGCGGTTATTGCGCGTAAGTTTCTTCTTTGTTTTTTAAAATATGGAACCATATGAATAATCGAAAAACTCCACGAAAGAAAGAGTAAGGATTCACATAAATCATTTAATGGAAAAGTTTGTGAATAAACCCAACGAGTGATTAATAATCCTGTTATACAGAAAAAAATAGCTATTATACCTCTTTCAGACGAATTATCCAGTACTTTCATTTCATCGACTACGAAGGTTATTAAATAAATTGTAATTACAATTGAAACTAGCGAAAAGGAAATATGACTTAATATATGTTCGAAAGTAAAAAATATCATATCCATTTTAAAAATAAGGTGCCGAAATTTAATTCATTATAGGACTTATTGTATCTCTTTTAGACGAGAACGTGCCGCCACTCGGATTCGAACCGAGATGCTCAAGCACTGCTTCCTAAGAGCAGCGTGTCTACCAATTTCACCATAGCGGCTTAAATGATAATAAGCTTTTTTTATTAAAGTGTCGAGATTAAATTCTTTAATTCAATTCACTATTCTGAACTTTTTTTAGTAAATGTTCACATTCTGGAACTTTAATACTTAACTTTGTCAGATCATTTCTGTTCTCAATTGTTTTATTTGGAAATAAAAGGCGATATGCCCTACCTCAGGAAATTCTTAAAAAATTGTTTGAAACGGGGAGATGGGAGAAAGCAAAATCCCCACCTCCAAAATGCGAAACCTACTATATCGATGGTGTTTCGTTCTTTTTTTTTGCGACAACAAAGTATTGCTTTCAGAATTTGGTAATATGGAATACTTTTTTTAAAACATAAAGAAAAGAAGTTCCAGTTATTCTTTAATATTGATTGCATTAGATAATAAAAATTTCGTAGCCATATTCTACACTAAATTAAACTATGTACTATTCGTATTAGCCTAATCTTAGTCTTTTATTCTTATTTCGTTGTCGGGACAAAAAATCCCTTTGAATTACCAGTAGAAAGGGATTTGGCTAATGAAAATGCTTTTAACGCTGCCCAATATCCCTTCTTTTTCCACAAACTTTTATGAATACGCTTTTTTGCAAGAGAAGTACGCTTTTTTGGAACTGCCATTCGAGATTTAAGAGATTTCTCAGTACTATCGTTGGATGTGAAAGACATCTATTATTCAAAACTAATCCTTCTTCATTCTCTAGCTCTCCATAGATCAAAACGTGATCAAAAAGTAGGTATACGAAGTTGACAGAAAATATTACTAAGTAAAACGGATCCTATGTTAAAAAAGAGATTTAAGTTCCTAAAATGTAAAAGAAATAAAAATCTTACATTTTTATCTCGGTTTATTTGAGTCATTTATATATGGATATGGAATCAAATTGATCAAAAACGTCAAAACCCCAAATTTTAACTAACTAAAAATTTAAAATTGACTGAAAAAAATCGACAGTTTAAATTCAATTTTTTTGATAAGTAGTCCATATTAAAGAATAACTGCATTCTGTTATTTGCACTTCTTTATTTGAATATTTAACGAAAAAGGGATAATAATTCAAAATAAACATTTTTGAGTTCTTACCTATTTTTACAAATTCTTTTACAATTAGTATTAGTATAGGATCTAGTGAATTAGAACCAACTTTGAAAGACATTTTTTTATGGAACATACAATGGAACATACATATGAATATGCATGGATCATACCTCTCCTTCCACTTCCAGTTCCTATGGCAATAGGGCTCGGGCTTATCTTTTTTCCGACAGCAACAAAAAATCTTCGTCGTATGTGGTCTTTTTATAGTGTTTTTTTGTTAAGTATAGTTATGGGTTTTTCAGCCGACTTATCTATTCAACTAGTAAATAAGAGTTCCATTTTTCAATATGTATCATCTTGGACCATCAATAATGATTTTTCCTTAGAGTTTGGCTACTTAATCGACCCACTTACTTCTATTATGTCAATATTAATCACTACCATTGGAGTTTTGGTTCTTATTTATAGTGATAATTATATGCTTCATGATCAAGGATACTTGAGATTTTTTGCTTATATGAGTTTTTTCAATGCGTCTATGTTGGGATTAGTTACTAGTTCGAATTTGATCCAAATTTATATTTTTTGGGAATTAGTTGGAATGTGTTCTTATCTATTAATAGGGTTTTGGTTCACGAGGCCACTTGCTGCAAATGCTTGCCAAAAAGCATTTGTGACTAATCGTATAGGCGATTTTGGTTTATTATTGGGAATTTTAGGTCTTTATTGGATAACGGGTAGTTTCGAATTTCGAGATGTGTTTGAAATATTCAATAACTTAATTTCTAATAATGGGGTCAATTTTTTATTTGGAACTTTATGTGTTTTCCTATTATTTTCTGGAGCAGTGGCTAAATCTGCCCAATTCCCGCTTCATGTGTGGTTACCGGATGCTATGGAGGGTCCTACTCCTATTTCAGCTCTTATCCATGCTGCTACTATGGTAGCGGCGGGAATTTTTCTTGTAGCTCGGCTTTTTCCCCTTTTCATAGCCATACCCTCTGTACTAAATTTTATATCTTTACTAAGCACAATAACACTACTATTAGGAGCCACCTTAGCTCTTGCTCAAACAGATATTAAAAGAAGTTTAGCCTATTCTACAATGTCTCAATTGGGTTATATGATGTTAGCTTTAGGGATGGGGTCTTATCGAACGGCTTTATTTCATTTGATTACTCATGCTTATTCGAAAGCATTATTGTTTTTAGGTTCTGGTTCCATTATTCATTCAATGGAAGCTATTGTTGGGTATTCTCCAAATAAAAGTCAAAATATGGTTCTTATGGGCGGTTTAATAAAATATGTGCCAATTACAAAAACTGCTTTTTTTTTAGGAACGCTTTCTCTATGTGGTATTCCTCCTCTTGCTTGTTTTTGGTCCAAAGATGAAATTCTTAATGATAGTTGGTTGTATTCACAGATTATTGGAATACTAGCCTATTCCACGGCAGGACTAACAGCTTTTTATATGTTTCGAATTTATTTACTTACGTTTGAAGGGCATTTAAACATTAATTTTCAAAATTATAGTGGAAAAACAGGTAGTTTGGCTTATTCCATATCTTTATGGGGTAAAGATAGTGCAAAAATGGAAAAAAAGAAAATAAGTTTATTAACCCTATTACCAATGAATAATAAGGCTGACGCTCCCTTTTTTTCAAGAAAAATATGTCGAATTAATGATAATGGAATCCGACCCTTTCTTACCATTAACCGTTTTGACACAAAAACTACTTTATCCTATCCTCATGAAGCAGATAATACTATGTTATTCCCACTGATTATGCTGGTTTTATTTACGATTTTTATTGGAGTCATCGGAATCCCATTCACTCAAGACGGAAAAGATTTCGATATATTATCAAAATGGTTAAACTCGTCTATAAATCATTTACATCCAAACTTTTCGAATTCCGGAGATTGGTATGAGTTTGTCACAAATGCTATTTTTTCCATTAGTATAGCCTTTTTTGGAATAGTTATTGCGTTTCTTTTATATAAACCGGTTTATTCATCTTTCAAAAATTTGAATTTAATGAATTTATTGACGAAAAGGGTTTCTAACAAACTTTTTAGAGAAAACATTAAAAATTTCATCTATAGTTGGTCTTATAATCGCGGTTACATTGATATATTTTATAAGGCATTTTTAACAAAGGGTGTACGAGGATTGGCTGAATTTACTCACTTTTTTGATAGACGAATAGTTGATGGAATTACAAATGGAGTTGGTGTTCTGAGTTTCTTTTTAGGAGAAGGGCTTAAGTATGTGGGTAATGGGCGTATTTCTTCTTATCTTTTCTTATATTTAGTGTTTCTAATTTGTTTCCAAATTTTGTTTCTTTTTTTTTAAGTAATTCTAACGTCGAAGTTTCATAAACTGGGCTATTTTTATAGCATGTCTCTTTAAAGTGAAAGTGGAATTCATCCTTTGTTTTTTCCTTTCCGTTCACTTGGATCTCTTCCGTTTCCTCAATGTTGTCCGGATCCTCCTTTTCTTCCGACAAAAGGGAAGGAGAAGGATCTTCTTCGGTGGATCCCTCTTGTTCCTCTTTAGTCCCCTTCGTTTCAGAAGTGTTTTCAATTTCTACATCTGTTTCTTCTATGCGTTCCCCCCTTTCTTCCGTTACTGAGGTTTCTTTTAGAACCATGGTTGACGGTATTCTGCCTAAAGAGTAGACACAGGTAATAAATAAGAAAATACTAAAGAGTCGAGCCATAGAATTTCTCACTTCTGACACAAGGTACTTATTCGATCTAATGTCCTTATTCGATCGAATAGAGTTATTTTGCCGTATCCAGACTAATATCAACCCAACCCATTTCATGAATAAAACGTGACCAATTAACCAACCAACAAAACTACTTGTTACAAATAACATCTTGTTGTTGCATCGAAACATATAAATGTTGACTAATCTGGCTAACATCGAACTTGGTAAAATAAAATAGTTGAATAATTGAAAAATGAGATTATTCAGGAATACAC